GCTCTCGTAGCTTAGCTAAAGCATAACACTGAAGATGTTAAGATGAACCCTAGAAAGTTCCGAGAGCACAAAAGCTTGGTCCTGACTTTACTATCAGCTCTAACCGAATTTACACATGCAAGTATCCGCACCCCTGTGAGAATGCCCTACAGTCCCCTGCCCGGGAACAAGGAACTGGTATCAGGCACGTTTTATTACTGCCCATAACACCTTGCTAAGCCACACCCTCAAGGGAATTCAGCAGTGATAAATATTAAGCCATAAGTGAAAACTTGACTTAGTTAAGGTTAAGAGAGCCGGTAAAACTCGTGCCAGCCACCGCGGTTATACGAGAGGCCCAAGTTGATAGATCCCGGCGTAAAGAGTGGTTAAGAACAACAAATGATTAAAGCCGAACGCCCTCAAAGCAGTTATACGCATCCGAGGGTAAGAAGCCCCATAACGAAAGTAGCTTTATTAATCCTGACTCCACGAAAGCTAAGGAACAAACTGGGATTAGATACCCCACTATGCCTAGCCCTAAACATTGGTAGCACACCACACCCGCTACTCGCCAGGGTACTACGAGCATTAGCTTGAAACCCAAAGGACTTGGCGGTGCTTTAGATCCCCCTAGAGGAGCCTGTCGTAGAACCGATAATCCCCGTTAAACCTCACCTTTCCTTGTTTTTACCGCCTATATACCGCCGTCGTCAGCTTACCCTGTGAAGGCCCCATAGTAAGCAAAATTAGCATAGCTCAGTACGTCAGGTCGAGGTGTAGCGCATGGAGAGGGAACAGATGGGCTACATTCCCTAGTTTAGTGAATACGAATTATGCATTGAAATATGCATATGAAGGAGGATTTAGTAGTAAGCCGGAAATAGAGTGTCCCGCTGAAATCGGCCCTAAAGCGTGCACACACCGCCCGTCACTCTCCCCAAACTTATACAAATATTTTATATAAAACCCTACAATTTCTAAGGGGAGGCAAGTCGTAACATGGTAAGCGTACCGGAAGGTGTGCTTGGATAAACCAGGGTATGGCTAAGATAGTAAAGCATCTCCCTTACACTGAGAAGACACCCGTGCAAATCGGGTTACCCTGACGCCCAATAGCTAGCCCCCTAGAACAATTACAACAAATCAACATTTATACCCCTTAATATATTATGAAATATGAAACAAATCATTTTATTTCCCTAGTATAGGCGATTAAAAAGGATCTATGGAGCTATAGAGAAAGTACCGCAAGGGAAAGCTGAAAGAGAAATGAAATAACCCAGTAAAGCCTAAAAAAGCAGAGACTTATCCTCGTACCTTTTGCATCATGATTTAGCCAGTGTACTACAAGCAAAGAGCACTTTAGTTTGAAAACCCGAAACTTCGTGAGCTACTCCAAGACAGCCTATTAATTAGGGCAAACCCGTCTCTGTGGCAAAAGAGTGGGAAGAGCTTTGAGTAGAGGTGACAAACCTACCGAACTTAGTTATAGCTGGTTGCCCAGGAATTGAATAGGAGTTCAGCCTCCCGGCTTCTTCACTCAAACCATAAATTTTGTCCACCAGACACTAGGAGAAACCGAGAGAGTTAGTCAAAGGGGGTACAGCCCCTTTGAAACAAGACACAACTTTCCCAGAAGGGTAAAGATCATAATAACATAAGGTGACATATTTTGGTGGGCCTAAAAGCAGCCATCCCAATAGAAAGCGTTAAAGCTCAAATACAATTTCTCCTCCTATTATCCTGATCATTTTATCCTAACCCTCTAACCGTACTGGGCCATCCCATGCCAACATGGGAGTGACTATGCTAATATGAGTAATAAGAGAGGGCCTTACCTCTCTCCAAGCATACGTGTAAATCGGAACGGACATTCCACCGAATATTAACGGTCCCAATACCAGAGGGAACTGGACTAACAAATATATAACTAGAAAAATACCCAAAACTTAACCGTTACTCCTACACAGGTATGCCATCCAGGAAAGACTAAAAGAAAGAGAAGGAACTCGGCAAATACATGAAGCCTCGCCTGTTTACCAAAAACATCGCCTCTTGAAAACAAAACATAAGAGGTCCTGCCTGCCCAGTGACCATGTGTTCAACGGCCGCGGTATTTTAACCGTGCAAAGGTAGCGCAATCACTTGTCCTTTAAATGGGGACCTGTATGAATGGCACGACGAGGGCTCTACTGTCTCCTCTTTCCAGTCAATGAAATTGATCTCCCCGTGCAGAAGCGGGGATACTACCATAAGACGAGAAGACCCTATGAAGCTTTAGACGCCAAGACAGATTACGTTAAACAACCCTTATAAAGGAATAAACATAGTAACCCCTGTCCGAATGTCTTTGGTTGGGGCGACCGCGGGGAAACAAATAACCCCCATGTGGACTAGGAGAACTAATTCTCCTACAACCCAGAGCGACAGCTCTAAGTAACAAAATTTTTGACCAAAAGGATCCGGCAACGCCGATCAACGAACCGAGTTACTCTAGGGATAACAGCGCAATCCCCTTTTAGAGTCCCTATCGACAAGGGGGTTTACGACCTCGATGTTGGATCAGGACATCCTAATGGTGCAGCCGCTATTAAGGGTTCGTTTGTTCAACGATTAAAGTCCTACGTGATCTGAGTTCAGACCGGAGTAATCCAGGTCAGTTTCTACCTATGTTACACTCTTTTCTAGTACGAAAGGACCGAAAAGAGGAGGCCTCTGCCCAAAGTAAGCCTCACCCCCACCTAATGAAATCATTAAATAAGGCAAGAGGGTGTACCCTTAGGCCGAAGAGAACGGCATGCTAGTGTGGCAGAGCCCGGTAAATTGCAAAAGGCCTAAGCCCTTTGTACAGAGGTTCAAATCCTCTCCCTAGTTATGATTTCTGCACTCCTAACGCATCTTATTAACCCCTTAGCCTACATTGTACCCGTTTTATTAGCTGTTGCCTTCCTAACCCTAATTGAACGAAAGGTATTAGGCTACATGCAGTTACGAAAAGGCCCTAATATCGTAGGACCCTACGGCCTTCTACAGCCAATTGCCGACGGGGTAAAACTATTTATTAAAGAACCTGTGCGCCCTTCCACCGCCTCCCCTGTATTGTTCCTCTTAACTCCAATGCTGGCCCTGACGCTTGCTCTTACCCTCTGGGCCCCTATGCCTCTGCCATATCCTGTAATTGATCTTAATCTAGGAGTCTTATTTATTCTAGCACTTTCAAGCCTAGCAGTCTACTCAATTTTAGGCTCAGGGTGAGCCTCCAATTCGAAATATGCGCTGATTGGAGCCCTGCGAGCCGTAGCACAGACTATTTCCTACGAAGTAAGCCTAGGCCTCATTCTTCTAAATATTATCATCTTCGCGGGAGGCTTTACCCTCCAGACCTTTAACATCGCGCAGGAGAGTATCTGATTAATCTTACCAGCCTGACCCCTCGCTGCAATGTGATATATCTCGACGCTAGCAGAGACCAACCGAGCCCCTTTCGACCTCACTGAAGGTGAGTCCGAACTAGTATCAGGCTTTAACGTCGAGTATGCCGGAGGTCCTTTCGCACTATTCTTCCTGGCAGAATACGCCAACATTCTTCTAATAAACACTCTGTCTGCTACACTATTTTTAGGCGCCTCTCACATCCCCTCTATCCCGGAATTGACGGCTATAAACCTCATAACCAAAGCCGCCTTACTATCTATGGTTTTCCTATGAGTTCGAGCCTCCTACCCCCGATTCCGATATGATCAACTAATGCATTTAATCTGAAAAAATTTCCTCCCACTTACACTAGCTTTAGTTATCTGACATCTTGCCCTCCCCATTGCATTCGCAGGGTTACCCCCTCAGCTATAGCCAAGGAGCCGTGCCTGAAGTAAAGGGCCACTTTGATAGAGTGAAACATGAAGGTTAAAGTCCTTCCGACTCCTTAGAAAGAAGGGATTTGAACCCTACCTGAAGAGATCAAAACTCTTAGTGCTTCCACTACACCACTTCCTAGTAAAGTAAGCTAAATAAGCTTTTGGGCCCATACCCCAAATATGTTGGTTAAAACCCCTCCTTTACTAATGAATCCCTACATTTTAGCCACGCTACTGTTTGGCCTAGGCTTAGGAACCACAATTACCTTTGCAAGTTCACACTGACTACTTGCATGAATAGGCCTTGAAATCAACACCCTAGCTATCATTCCTCTCATAGCACAGTCTCACAACCCACGAGCAGTTGAAGCCACTACCAAATATTTCCTCACCCAAGCAACTGCAGCAGCTATACTATTGTTTGCCAGCACAACAAACGCCTGACTTACAGGCCAATGACATATCGATCAGATATCGCACCCCTTCCCCGTCACATTAATTACCTTGGCCATCGCGCTAAAAATCGGACTAGCTCCTGTCCACTCGTGATTACCCGAAGTTCTACAAGGCCTAGACCTCACTACAGGGGTTATCCTATCTACCTGACAAAAACTAGCCCCATTCGCACTTTTACTACAAATTCAACCGACAAACTCCCTAATCCTCATTATATTAGGACTGACATCTACCCTGGTCGGAGGTTGAGGAGGACTAAACCAAACGCAACTCCGAAAGATTCTTGCTTACTCATCAATTGCTCATTTGGGCTGAATAATCTTAGTACTACAATTTTCCCCCTCCCTCACCCTACTTACCTTACTTATATATTTTATTATAACATTTTCAATGTTTCTTGTATTTAAACTAAACCAGGCTCTAAATATTAATATATTAACCACTTCTTCGACAAAAGCGCCCGCGCTTACAGCCTTAGTCCCGCTTGTGCTCCTCTCATTGGGTGGTCTTCCTCCCTTATCGGGGTTTATACCAAAGTGGCTAATTCTTCAAGAACTTACTAAGCAAGACCTAGGACTTCTGGCAACAGCTGCCGCGTTGACAGCCCTTCTTAGCCTTTACTTTTATTTGCGCGTCTCCTACGCGATAACACTTACTATATCACCAAATAACCTAAATGGGACCATTTCCTGACGCCTTACCTCGCTACAGCTGACTCTTCCTATGTCTATTTCAACAATGGCAAGTCTCCTGCTACTCCCCCTCACTCCAGGTATCGCAGCATTACTAGTTCTCTAGAGACTTAGGCTAACATAAGACCAAGGGCCTTCAAAGCCCTAAGTGAGGGTTAAAATCCCCCAGTCCCTGATAAGACTTGCGGGGCTTTAACCCACATCTCCTGCATGCAAAACAGATACTTTAATTAAGCTAAAACCTTCCTAGACAGGCAGGCTTCGATCCTGCAAACTCTTAGTTAACAGCTAAGCGCCCAAACCAGCGAGCATCTATCTATCTTTCCCCCGCCTGGTCGGGAATAAAGGCGGGGGAAAGCCCCGGCAGACGTTAGTCTGCGACTTCAGATTTGCAATCTGACATGTAAAACACCCCGGGGCTTGGTAAGAAGAGGACTCAAACCTCTGTCTATGGGGCTACAATCCACCGCTTAAAAACTCAGCCATCCTACCTGTGGCCATCACCCGTTGATTCTTTTCGACCAATCACAAAGACATTGGCACCCTTTATCTAGTATTTGGTGCCTGAGCCGGAATAGTAGGAACAGCCTTAAGCCTTCTTATTCGAGCCGAGCTAAGCCAACCAGGCGCTCTCTTAGGAGACGACCAGATTTATAATGTAATTGTTACAGCACATGCCTTCGTAATAATTTTCTTTATAGTAATGCCAATTATGATCGGGGGGTTCGGAAACTGACTCATCCCTTTAATGATCGGAGCCCCTGATATGGCTTTCCCTCGAATGAATAATATGAGCTTCTGGCTCCTTCCCCCTTCTTTCCTACTACTCCTAGCTTCCTCAGGAGTAGAAGCAGGAGCCGGTACAGGTTGAACGGTTTACCCACCACTTGCTGGCAATTTAGCCCACGCTGGAGCCTCTGTAGATTTAACAATCTTTTCACTTCATTTAGCAGGTGTTTCCTCAATTTTAGGAGCAATTAATTTTATTACAACTATCATTAACATGAAACCTCCTGCCATTTCCCAGTATCAGACACCTTTATTTGTTTGAGCTGTTCTAATTACTGCAGTTCTCCTACTTCTATCCCTTCCAGTCCTTGCCGCTGGTATTACAATACTATTAACCGACCGAAACTTAAATACAACATTCTTTGATCCTGCGGGAGGTGGAGACCCAATTCTTTATCAACATCTATTCTGATTCTTTGGCCATCCAGAAGTTTATATTTTAATTCTGCCAGGCTTTGGTATGATCTCCCACATCGTTGCATATTATGCCGGTAAGAAAGAACCTTTCGGTTACATAGGCATGGTCTGAGCTATGATGGCCATCGGTCTTCTAGGCTTTATTGTATGGGCACATCACATGTTTACAGTTGGTATAGACGTAGACACTCGAGCATACTTTACATCCGCCACAATAATTATTGCCATTCCAACTGGAGTAAAAGTATTTAGCTGACTTGCAACTCTGCACGGCGGCTCAATCAAGTGAGAAACCCCTCTTCTCTGAGCTCTAGGCTTTATTTTCCTCTTCACGGTAGGGGGTCTTACCGGTATCGTCCTGGCTAATTCTTCCTTAGATATCGTCCTTCACGATACCTATTACGTAGTTGCCCACTTCCACTACGTCTTATCTATGGGTGCCGTATTCGCCATCGTTGCCGGATTTGTACACTGATTCCCACTATTTTCAGGATATACCCTACACAGCACTTGAACAAAAATTCATTTCGGCGTAATATTTGTTGGAGTAAATTTAACTTTCTTCCCTCAACACTTCCTGGGCCTAGCAGGTATGCCTCGACGGTATTCTGATTACCCAGATGCCTACACCCTCTGAAATACAGTATCCTCAATTGGGTCTCTCATTTCACTAGTGGCTGTAATCATTTTCCTGTTCATTATTTGAGAAGCATTCGCCGCCAAACGTGAAGTTCTAGCTGTAGACTTAACTTCTACAAATGTAGAATGACTCCACGGCTGCCCTCCCCCTTACCACACCTTCGAGGAACCTGCTTTTGTTCAAGTTCAGGCAAACTAACGAGAAAGGGAGGAATTGAACCCCCGTGTGAAGGTTTCAAGCCTACCACATAACCACTCTGTCACTTTCTTTATAAGACACTAGTAAAATGATTATTACACCGCCTTGTCAAGGCGGAAATGCGGGTTTGACCCCCGCGTGTCTTAATTAATGGCACATCCTTCCCAATTAGGCCTTCAAGATGCAGCTTCTCCTGTTATAGAAGAACTACTACACTTTCATGATCACGCCCTTATAATCGTTTTTTTAATTAGCACATTTGTACTTTACATTATTGTAGCGATAGTCTCCACTAAACTTACAAATAAGTATATTCTAGATTCCCAAGAAATCGAAATTATCTGGACTGTCCTACCAGCAGTTATTTTAATTCTCATCGCCCTTCCCTCTTTACGTATTCTCTACCTCATGGATGAAATTAATGACCCCCATCTTACCATTAAAGCCATGGGCCACCAATGATATTGAAGTTACGAGTATACTGATTATGAAGCACTAGGATTCGATTCCTACATGATCCCTACACAAGATCTGACACCTGGGCAATTCCGTCTCTTAGAAACTGACCATCGTATAGTCATCCCAGTTGACTCCCCTACCCGAATCTTAATCTCCGCTGAAGATGTCCTTCACTCGTGAGCAGTACCAGCTTTAGGCGTAAAAATAGACGCAGTGCCTGGACGCTTAAACCAAACAGCCTTTATTACATCTCGACCAGGGGTCTTCTACGGGCAATGCTCTGAAATCTGCGGAGCAAACCACAGCTTTATGCCCATCGTAGTAGAAGCAGTTCCTCTAGAACATTTTGAAAACTGAACATCTTTAATACTTCAAGACGCTTCACTAAGAAGCTAAATAGGGTTCAAGCGTTAGCCTTTTAAGCTAAAGACTGGTGACTCCCAACCACCCTTAGTGATATGCCTCAACTCGCCCCATCCCCTTGATTTGCTGCTCTCGTATTTTCCTGATTAATCCTTTTAACTATTGTTCCGACTATCGTTATGGAACATAAATTCCCAAATCAACCTTCAACCCCAGAAGCTTCAGAGATGCCTCTTAAGCCCAAATGAAACTGACCATGGCACTAAACTTTTTTGACCAATTTATAAGTCCATCCTTCATGGGTATTCCCCTAATAGCCCTCGCCCTTACTCTACCTTGAGTTCTTTACCCAAATCCCTCTACTCGGTGGCTAAACAATCGAGTTGTCACCCTGCAAGGTTGAACCATCAATCGATTTACCCAACAACTCCTTCTGCCCTTAAATAAAGGAGGCCATAAATGAGCCCTCCTGCTAACTTCCTTAATGGTTTTTCTTATTACCCTTAACATGTTAGGCCTCCTACCATATACTTTTACCCCTACGACTCAGCTATCACTAAATTTAGGATTAGCTACCCCTCTTTGATTAGCAACAGTACTTATTGGTATGCGAAATCAGCCTACTCATGCACTAGGACATCTTCTCCCAGAAGGTACTCCTGGCCCCCTTATTCCAGTACTTATCATTATCGAAACAATTAGCCTATTTATTCGTCCACTAGCTCTAGGTGTTCGGTTAACCGCAAACCTTACAGCCGGCCACCTCCTAATTCAACTCATCGCCACAGCTGCCTTTGTCCTTCTACCCCTAATGCCAGCTGTAGCAATTCTTACAACGATTGTTCTAGTATTACTTACCCTTCTAGAAGTTGCTGTAGCAATGATTCAAGCATATGTCTTTGTTCTACTGGTAACTCTTTATCTACAAGAAAACGTATAATGGCCCATCAAGCACACGCATATCATATGGTTGACCCTAGCCCCTGACCGCTTACAGGCGCAGTCGGTGCCCTACTAATAACATCAGGCCTTGCAATCTGATTCCACTTCAACTCAACAACCCTAATAACTATAGGGTTAGCCCTTTTACTCCTTACTATGTACCAATGATGACGAGATATTGTTCGTGAGGGTACTTTCCAAGGACATCATACTCCTCCCGTACAAAAAGGTCTTCGCTACGGCATGATTCTTTTTATTACATCCGAAGTGTTTTTCTTTCTAGGCTTCTTCTGGGCCTTCTACCACGCCAGCTTGGCCCCTACTCCTGAATTAGGTGGATGCTGACCCCCTACTGGAATTACTCCCCTTGACCCATTTGAAGTACCTCTACTGAACACAGCTGTCCTACTTGCTTCAGGAGTTACAGTAACATGAGCCCACCATAGCATTATGGAAGGAGAACGAAAACAAGCCATCCAATCTTTATTCCTAACTATTCTTCTAGGTTTCTACTTTACCTTCCTCCAAGGAATAGAGTACTATGAAGCCCCTTTCACCATCGCTGATGGTGTCTACGGAGCCACATTCTTTGTCGCAACAGGCTTCCACGGACTCCATGTGATTATTGGATCTACATTCTTAGCTGTCTGCTTACTTCGACAAATTAAGTATCATTTTACAGCTGAACACCACTTTGGATTTGAAGCAGCCGCCTGATACTGACACTTTGTAGACGTTGTTTGATTATTCCTCTATATCTCTATCTACTGATGAGGCTCATAATCTTTCTAGTATTAATTTGAGTATAAGTGACTTCCACTCACCCGGTTTTGGTTAAAATCCAAAGAAAGATAATGAATCTTATTACGACTGTTATTTTTATCGCCATCGCTCTATCGATTATTTTGGCCATTGTATCCTTTTGACTTCCCCAAATAAGTCCAGATCATGAAAAACTTTCACCCTATGAATGCGGCTTTGATCCCTTAGGAACCGCACGACTACCCTTCTCCATGCGGTTTTTCCTTGTTGCCATCCTATTCCTCCTATTTGACCTAGAAATTGCTCTACTACTCCCACTACCCTGGGGAGATCAACTCACTTCCCCTTTAATCACTTTCCTTTGGGCCTCCAGTGTCCTAATTCTCCTTACCCTAGGGTTAATTTATGAATGAATCCAAGGAGGCCTAGAGTGAGCTGAATAGGTATTTAGTGTAAAATTAAGACATTTGATTTCGGCTCAAAAGCTTATGGTTAAAATCCATAACTACCTAATGACCCCTACTCACTTTGCTTTCTCATCAGCATTTATACTAGGACTCACCGGCCTAGCATTCCATCGTACTCATCTCCTCTCCGCTCTTCTTTGCCTTGAGGGAATAATACTTTCTCTATTTATTGCCCTTTCATTATGAACCCTACAACTGGACTCTACCAGCTTTTCCGCAGCCCCAATGCTTCTATTAGCATTCTCAGCATGTGAAGCAAGTGCTGGTCTTGCACTACTTGTAGCAACTGCCCGCACCCATGGCACCGACCGCCTTCAAAACTTAACTCTCCTGCGATGTTAAAAATCTTAATCCCAACACTCATGCTAGTCCCAACAGCCTGATTAATACCAGCTAAGTGACTATGACCATCCATGCTCTCCCACAGCCTGATTATCGCTGTGATAAGCTTCCCCTGACTACACTACTCAACAGAAGTTGGATGAACCAACCTGAACCTTTATATGGGTATCGACCCAGTATCTTCTCCTCTTCTAGTCCTTACATGCTGGCTCCTCCCGCTCATAATTATAGCAAGCCAAAACCACACGGCCCATGAGCCTATTAACCGCCAACGACTATATATTAGCCTACTAGTATCCTTACAATTCTTCCTTATTCTTGCATTCAGCGCTACCGAACTTATTATGTTTTATGTTATGTTTGAGGCAACCCTACTTCCCACCTTAATTATTATCACTCGTTGAGGTAATCAAGCAGCACGCTTAAATGCAGGTATTTACTTCTTGTTCTATACCCTGGTTGGCTCTCTTCCTCTTCTAGTAGCCTTGCTTCTCCTTCAGAATGAAACGGGAACCCTATCCCTTCTAGTCTTACTTCATTCAACTCCCTTAAAATTGGCATCCCACGCAGATATACTATGATGATTAGCATGTCTTCTTGCTTTCCTTGTTAAAATACCTTTATACGGAGTTCACTTATGATTACCTAAAGCCCACGTAGAAGCCCCCGTAGCTGGCTCTATAGTCCTTGCTGCAGTATTACTAAAGCTCGGAGGATATGGGCTAATCCGTATAGTTGCCGTACTAGACCCCCTCACAAAAGAACTGAACTACCCGCTAATTGTCATCGCATTGTGAGGTGTTGTAATAACTGGTTCAATTTGTCTACGACAAACTGACCTTAAATCACTAATCGCATACTCTTCAGTCAGCCACATAGGCCTAGTAGTTGCGGGCATTATAGCCCAAACACCTTGAGGATTTGCTGGCGCTGTAATTCTAATAATTGCCCACGGACTCACATCCTCAGCCCTCTTCTGTCTGGCCAACACCCTTTATGAACGAACCCATAGCCGAACAATACTACTCGTTCGGGGCCTACAAATAGTTCTTCCACTTATAACCGCCTGATGATTTATTGCTAGCCTTGCCAACTTAGCTCTACCCCCTCTTCCCAATCTAATAGGAGAATTAATAATTATTACCTCCTTATTCTACTACTCCCCGTGAACACTTATTTTTACAGGAGCAGGAACTCTCATTACTGCCAGTTACTCCCTTTATATGTTCTTGATAACACAACGCGGCCCAATCCCCCGTCATGTATTCACCATTACTTATTCTCACTCTCGAGAACATCTACTGCTGCTTCTTCACCTCGCCCCCCTAGCCTTACTTATCCTTAAACCCGAACTAATTTGAGGCTGAGTAGCTTGTAGACATGGTTTAACCTAAAATATTAGATTGTGATTCTAAAGATAGGGGTTGAAACCCCCTTGTTTACCGAGAGAGGTTAGCTTAACAACGGAGACTGCTAATCTCCGCTCCCCCGGTTGAATTCCAGGGCTCACTCGTATGCTGCTCCTAAAGGATAACAGCTCATCCGTTGGTCTTAGGAACCAAAAACTCTTGGTGCAAATCCAAGTAGTAGCTATGCATCCTACTTCCCTTATAATAACGTCCAGCCTAATCATTATTTTTACGCTACTGATTTACCCTGTGCTAACTTCCTTGACCCCTTACCCCCAAAGCCCAGACTGGTCACTAACCCACGTAAAAACAGCGGTGAAGTACGCTTTCATCGTTAGTCTCCTCCCCCTCTCCCTTTTCCTAAACGAAGGAGCTGAAGAAATTATCACTTCATGAAGCTGAATGAATACCCTGACCTTTGATGTTAATATTAGCTTTAAGTTTGATCACTACTCCATTATCTTTACCCCTATTGCTCTCTATGTAACTTGATCTATTCTAGAATTTGCATCATGATATATACATGCAGACCCCTACATGAACCGGTTCTTTAAATACCTGCTAATCTTCTTAATTGCTATAATTATCCTAGTTACAGCGAACAATCTATTTCAATTCTTTATTGGCTGAGAGGGTGTAGGAATCATATCCTTCCTTCTCATTGGTTGATGATACGGACGTGCAGATGCGAACACCGCTGCTCTTCAAGCAGTTGTTTACAATCGAGTTGGGGACATCGGACTAATTCTTGCCATAGCATGGATTGCCACGAACCTAAATTCATGAGAAATACAACAGATCTTTACATCCGCCAAAGGGATAGATCTTACCCTCCCCCTCTTAGGCCTGATTGTGGCCGCCACTGGCAAGTCCGCCCAATTTGGTCTTCATCCATGGCTTCCCTCAGCCATGGAAGGTCCTACGCCGGTCTCTGCCCTACTTCACTCTAGCACTATGGTCGTAGCTGGTATCTTCCTACTGGTTCGAATGAGCCCGTTGCTTGAAGATAACCAGACCGCCCTTACCATTTGCCTTTGTTTAGGGGCTTTGACGACACTATTTACAGCCACCTGCGCTCTAACCCAAAATGATATCAAAAAAATTGTAGCATTTTCAACATCAAGTCAACTAGGGCTAATAATAGTGACAATCGGCTTAAATCAGCCCCAATTAGCCTTTCTGCACATCTGTACCCACGCCTTCTTTAAGGCAATACTCTTCCTGTGTTCAGGATCAATCATTCATAGCTTAAACGACGAGCAAGACATTCGAAAAATAGGAGGTATACACCATCTTACCCCATTCACTTCCTCTTGCATGACTATCGGAAGCCTTGCCCTCACAGGTACCCCTTTCCTAGCGGGCTTCTTCTCCAAAGATGCCATCATTGAAGCCCTAAACACCTCACACCTAAACGCCTGGGCCCTAACTCTTACCTTACTGGCAACTTCCTTCACAGCCATCTATAGCCTGCGAGTAGTGTTCTTTGTCTCAATGGGACATCCCCGATTTAACTCTTTATCTCCAATCAATGAGAACAATACAGCAGTAATTAATCCAATCAAACGATTGGCTTGAGGAAGTATTATTGCTGGACTTCTAATTACTACAAACATATTACCACTGAAAACCCCGGTGATATCTATACCCTTTGTGCTAAAAATAGCAGCCCTCGCCGTAACAATTATTGGCCTACTTCTAGCACTCGAACTAGCCTCGCTAACAAGCAAACAATTTAAAGCCACACCTCAATTAACACTTCACAACTTCTCCAATATGCTCGGCTTCTTTCCTACCACAGTTCACCGCTTTTCCCCTAAATTAAATCTTGTTTTAGGCCAGACAATTGCTAGCCAGATACTAGACATCACCTGATTAGAAAAAGTAGGACCAAAAGCTGTCGCCTCACTGAACACCCCTCTAATTACTACCACAAGCAATACACAACAAGGCTTAATCAAAACATACCTCTCATTATTCCTACTAACCCTTGCCCTAGGCACCCTTACATTCGCCTACTAGACAGCCCGAAGAGTCCCTCGACCTAATCCCCGAGTTAACTCTAGTACAACAAATAAAGTCAGAAGCAGTACCCAAGCACTGATGATCAACATACCGCCCCCCGATGAATACATTAGAGCTACTCCCCCAATATCCCCTCGAAACACGGAAAAAGCTCCTAAGTCATCCGCGGGAACTCAAGAAAATTCATATCAATCTCCTCAAAAAATGCTCGAAAACATTGCTGCCCCGCATACGTACATAACCATGTATGCTAAAACAGGACGGCTACCCCAAGTCTCTGGATAAGGCTCAGCAGCCAAAGCTGCCGAATAAGCAAATACGACCAGTATACCCCCCAAATAAATAAGAAAAAGGACCAAAGATAGAAAGGGCCCTCCATACCCTACCAGAATACCACACCCCATGCCTGCTACCACTACCAATCCCAAAGCAGCAAAGTAAGGAGAGGGATTTGAAGCAACTGCAACTAACCCTAAAACTAAACCCGATAATAAAAAAGACATAAAACTAGTCATGAATTCCTGCCAGGACTTTAACCAGGAATAATGGCTTGAAAAACCACCGTTGTTATTCAACTACAAGAACCTAAATAATGGCAAGCTTACGAAAGACACATCCTCTCCTAAAAATTGCAAACAGTGCACTAGTTGACCTACCTGCCCCATCCAATATTTCAGCCTGATGAAACTTTGGTTCCTTACTCGGACTTTGTCTAATTTCTCAAATCGTGACAGGTCTCTTCCTTGCCATGCATTACACCGCTGATATTTCTACAGCATTTTCCTCCGTAGCACACATTTGCCGGGATGTTAATTACGGGTGACTTATCCGTAACCTCCACGCCAACGGCGCATCTTTCTTCTTTATCTGTTTATACCTTCACATCGGCCGAGGCCTCTATTACGGGTCATATCTTAACAAAGAGACCTGAAACATCGGAGTCGTCCTGCTACTTCTAGTGATAATAACCGCTTTTGTTGGGTACGTCCTTCCTTGAGGCCAAATATCATTTTGAGGTGCAACCGTCATTACAAACCTTCTATCCGCAGTCCCTTATGTAGGGAATACACTAGTACAGTGAATTTGAGGAGGCTTTTCAGTAGATAATGCCACCCTCACCCGATTCTTTGCTTTCCACTTCCTCTTCCCCTTTGTCATTGCGGGAGCCACCCTTCTTCACCTACTTTTCCTACACGAGACAGGCTCAAATAATCCCCTTGGCCTTAATTCCAATGTAGATAAAATCCCATTCCACCCTTATTTCTCATACAAGGACCTCCTAGGATTCGCAGCGCTTCTTATTGCCCTCACGTCCTTAGCCCTCTTTTCTCCAAATCTCCTGGGGGATCCTGACAACTTCACCCCTGCTAATCCACTAGTGACTCCGCCACACATTAAGCCGGAATGATACTTCCTGTTTGCATACGCCATCCTTCGATCCATTCCTAATAAACTTGGAGGAGTACTAGCCCTCCTTGCCTCTATTCTTGTTCTTATACTAGTTCCCCTCCTGCACACATCAAAACAACGAAGTGTCACTTTCCGACCATTCTCACAGTTTCTGTTCTGAACACTCATCGCTGATGTAGCTATCCTTACCTGAATTGGGGGAATACCTGTAGAACACCCCTTTATTATTATTGGACAAGTTGCATCCGTACTATACTTCTCTATCTTCTTAATTCTTTTCCCAATAGCAGGCTGAGCTGAGAACAAGATTTTTGAATGAAACTGCACTAGTAGCTCAGCGCCCAGAGCGCCGGTCTTGTAAACCGGACGTCGGAGGTTAAATTCCCCCCTACTGCTCAAAAAAAGGGGATTCGAACCCCTACCCCTAACCCCCAAAGCTAGGATTCTTAGTTAAACTATTCTTTGAAATGTATTTTAAATACATATATGTATATAGTACATACATTTATATTAATCATATCAATGGTATTCAGGTACATATATGCTTTATAACCATTCATCGTATTACAACATTCATATGTCAACATAACTCTAAGGGTTACATAAAACACCCAGTGGTTCATTCAACATTAAATCTATATCAAACAGGCGAAACTTAAGTGATCCAACCATTCCGTCCTTGAGTAATGTTATACGTTTACCAGACATCCCATCATACCTAATAAAGCTTAATGTAGTAAGAGAGTAACATCAGTTGATTCCTCTATACCTACGGTTATTGAAGGTGAGGGACAAGTATTTGTGGGGGTCGCACCTCGTGCACTATTCCTGGCATTTGGTTCCTACTTCAGGTCCATTACCTGGGTCACTCCCCACACTTTCATCGACGCTGGCATAAGTTAATGGTGTCAATCATACTCCTCGTTACCCAGCAAGCCGGGCGTTCCTTCCAGCGGGTAAGGGGTTCTCTTTTTTTTTTTCCTTTTCACTGACATTTCACAGTGCAGAGCGTCAACGAACAACAAGGTTGAACATTTCCTTGCCTGCGAGGAAATAGTATTAATGGTGAAAAGACATTCTTATAAGGTTTTCATTTAGATATATCAAGAGCATAAGTGATAATATTTCCCCAGTGATATCTAAGAGACCCCTTCTAGGGTTTTTGGAGGTAAAACCCCCCTACCCCCCAATACTCCTGAGATCGCTAATACTCCTGTAAACCCCCCGTAAACAGGAAAACCTCGAGTATTGTTTTTACCGGGATAGATGAATACAACTTTATACTATTAAAAATTTTTTTTTGTT